TTTCTGTTTTCGATTATCTAATAAATCACTTAATGAAAGTAGACTCTCTTTCCATCCATTTCAAAATGTCTATGATCTCTTCCCGAACCAAACATGAATCTTTCGATTCATTTGGCTCTCACACTCAATTACTTATCGGAAATTTACCAATTTTTTATGTAATGAGCCTATCCTCTCTTCTCTATTCAAAGTGAAAACAATTACCAATATAAGACCAGAATATTCGGAGGACTCTTTTGACCAAACAAATATATGTCAACAAAGTTGTTTTTTTATTCAAATCCAAAGACTTCTTTTGTTTTGATTTTATACATAGGTCATCCATCGATTACGCATTGTACAAAGGGGAGGTTTAAATTCACCCGTTTTTCATTTCTCGCCGTAAATAGGATTCAAGCCTTTTTATCGACATGAGTGTTTTATATCGAAAAAAAATCGAATAATTTGATTGAAACCGTTTCCTTTCTGTATTAACATAGTGGTAGAAAGAGTACTACACTGCGTCTAGACTTCAAACTATTTTTAACCATGGTAATAGTCCAAAATTCTTGGTTAATAGAGAATCAAAGTGGATTACCAATGAAGCGCGAAATGCTATGTTTCTTTAAGATTTTTCTTAAATTATTCAACAAAAAAGAAAATGAATTCAGAAGTAATTCGCGGGATTCTGCACATTTTCTTAATTACAACTAAACTAAAAAACTAAAAAGTGCAGTTTGGTTGAATCCAATTTATTCTTTGAAATAAACAACTCGCACACACTCCCTTTCCAAAAAAAACCAGTACACCTAACACTACACTAAGATTTATTGGATTTGTTGCTAAAATATCGGTATTAAACACGAAACTTCCGGCAGATGGCCAGGAGCCCAAACAAAGGAAAGAATCGGTTATCTTTTTCATATGATCTCATCTCCTCTTATGAATAGACTAATTCTCTTTCTAAGATTCCTATTAGATATATAATATAATAATCTAATTTGAATATCTTCTTTTAGAATTGGATATAATTTGTATTGGTCAATCAATTGGAAGATTCCCTAAAAGAAGGATACTTCTTAGAATTAGATACCAGTTCTTTTATCAATTGCAAAATCTATCTAGTTTTAACACTTTCAAAAAATTATCTTTAGGGGTTCCTTCCAGCAGATTAGGGGTTCATTGGACTAAAAAAAAGAAGAAAGAGGGCGAATAGGTATGTGAATACCTTTCAATTAGTCCTTCCCCTGTGTTCTTATCCGAACGGATAAAGAATTGTAGGAGTGATAATAGAATTCGAAAAAGGAAGTCCACATATGTATTTCTATCTTTTTAGGATTAAACAAAAGGATTAGCAAATAAAAGTGCTAATGCTACAACCAGCCCGTAAATTGTTAAAGCTTCCATAAAAGCCAGACTAAGTAATAAAGTACCCCGTATTTTTCCCTCTGCCTCTGGTTGTCGTGCAATCCCCTCTACAGCTTGCCCTGCGGCAGTGCCTTGACCAACCCCAGGTCCAATAGAAGCAAGCCCTACGGCCAATCCAGCAGCAATAACAGAAGCGGCAGAAATAATTGGATTCATGAGAATTTCCTCGTAACCTAAATATAAAAGAAAGAAATAGTTAATGATATAATCAACGAAGAAATTCTGACTTCATTTTTAAATTACCAAGACTTTTTCAGTGAAAGTAATTAAAAAGCCAATAATAGTTATAGAGTGAATTACTTCGAGATTTCTTTTTTCGTCTCGAACTACGTAGTTTTTGGGGTGAATCTGTATAATCTTTGTTCTTCTCTTACCTTAAATTTGGAATCATTCTTTGAATTCTTCGTTTTTTTATACAATTTCTTTAGTCATTTAATTTTCAATTCACAATTAGAGCTGAAACGCAAGGGCTTTGCTTTTCTATCCCTATAGAAATTGACAGTAATAGCGAGGCCTTTTTAGATAGAAAAGATTAGTTATTTCAGATATTTAGTTCATATAAAACTAGTTCATCTAGAATATCATATCACATATACATAGGTTTCTTCTATGCTGTAAACTCATTTTCTTTGTGTTTTAGATTCAATCGAATTAGAAATTCATTCTTTGAAACCTCAAAAACAAAGAAAGAGTTATCTTATAGTGATCAGATTCTATACACCCAGCTTGACCCCCTCACTTCTACTTTTTTTTATCGTGTTTTTTTTTAAGCTCCCCTTCCCTCTTTTCTTATTATCTTATCCCATATGGATACAATCCATCTAAATAAATTCGTTCGATTTCATTAATGTTTCAAAGAAATATTGGAATTTGGGTGATCTAAATGTTTTTAATTCTCTTTTGATCAATCGTTGAATTGAATGTGAATCAAACGAGAATCTACTTTCATTCTATATAGTATCTTTTTATCACACGTCGTAACGTAACTATCATACAGAATTCGAATTCTAGCTATTCCTTTTTTTTCGAATATCCAATATATACTAATATATACATACTAATCGAATAGATCTATCTATATCTATCTATATATCTATAGATAGATGTTTACTTAGTAGATTCTATTGAGTCACAATATATGTGTGACAAGCTAAACAAAAAAGACTCTTTTTTAGAAAACTAGTCAATGATGGCCTTCAATGGATTCACCTATATAAGCCGCAGCTAAAGTAGCAAAAATGAGAGCTTGAATACCGCTTGTGAATAATCCAAGGAACATCACAGGTATAGGAACTACTAAAGGTACTAAAGAAACAAGAACAACAACTACTAATTCATCAGCTAATATATTTCCAAAAAGTCGAAAACTAAGGGATAAGGGTTTTGTGAAATCTTCTAATATGTTAATCGGTAAAAGGATTGGAGTTGGTTGGATGTATTTACTAAAATAAGCTAATCCTTTTTTTGAAAGACCCGCATAGAAATATGCGACTGATGTAAGTAAAGCTAAAGCAACGGTAGTATTTATATCATTTGTGGGTGCAGCTAACTCCCCATGAGGTAATTGTATGATTTTCCAAGGTAAAAGAGCCCCTGACCAATTAGAAACAAAAATAAATAGAAACAAAGTTCCAATAAAAGGAACCCACGGACCATATTCTTCTCCAATCTGAGTTTTGCTCACGTCTCGAATGAATTCAAGAACATATTCAAATAAATTCTGACCGAAAGCGGGAATGGTTTGCAGATTTCGAATAACTAGAATAGCTGAAACCAATAAGATAGCAATAACAACCCAAGAAGTTATAAGTACTTGGGCATGTACTAGGAAACCCCCTATTTGCCAATAGAAATGTTGACCTACTTCCACAGCAGATATATCGTATAATCTTTTTAATGTGTTGATAGAGCATAATAAAACATTCATATTGTCCTGTCCTCTAAAAAAAAATAAGAACTTCAAAAAAGGGAATTATTTTTATTCAAACATCTCCTTTCCCTTTTGATTTGTCTACTTTCATTTTTGATTTTGAATACCGATACTAATGACATAAAATTTTTGTTTGTTCATTTTCTATTTTATTTTTATTTTTTGTGCAATTTATTACTAGTATAGTAAGCGATTCCATAAATCTATGAACCCCTCGAAGCAAATTCAATCATTTTTTATCTTATTATTAATCAAGAATTTCGTATATATCTAGAACGGCCCTCACAAATTGCAAAAACTAATTTGTTAAGAATAAATCGAATTGAGGCTATAGCATCATCATTAGCTGGAATTGAAATATCGGCGAGGTCCGGGTCACTATTTGTATCAATTAAACAAATTGTTGGAATTTCCAAAGTTATACATTCTCGAAGAGCCGTATATTCTTCTTGTTGATCGACGATTATTACAATATCAGGTAACCCCTTCATATATTTAATGCCGCCAAGATATGTTTCCAATTGAGCTAAATGTCTCTTCAATATAGCGGTATCTTTTTTTGGAAAACTGTGGAATCTCCCCGTCTTTTGTTGCATTTTCAAGTCCCTGAACTTTTGAAGTCGTGTTTTTGTAGTATACCAATTCGTTAACATACCGCCGAGCCATTTTTTATTAACATAATGACACCGAGCTCTTATTGCAGCCCGCGCTACTGAATCAGCTGCTTTTTTTTTTGTACCAACAATTAAGAATTGTTTTCCCCCACTTGCTGCATGAAAAACTAAATCACAAGATTCTGATAAAAACCGAGCAGTTCTAATAAGATTTGTAATATGAATACCCTTACGCTTTGCAGATATATAAGGTGACATTTTAGGATTCCATTTTCTAGTACCGTGACCAAAATGAACTCCAGCTTCCATCATCTCTTCCAAAATTATGTTCCAATATCTTTTTGTCATTTATATTTATCCCCACACCTTTCTTTCATTTCCAAATAGAAATTAGATCAATTTTTTGAAATGAAACAAAGAGACCCAATATACTGAAATAGAAATAAATAAGTGTTCCGAAGGAACCTTCTCTTCTACTGAAAATTGGCCGTTGAAAAAAGATCGGGCCATTTTTTCTATTTCATTTAATATGATTCTTTTATTTATTATGTTTCTTTTATTATACAAAATATATACAAAATAAAGTTACCGGAGATGAATACGACCTTAAGAATCATTATTTTAGGAATTCTTAAATCCTAGATTGCTTTGATGTATCACATAAATTCTTTTTTTTTTCCGAGGTAATCTTGTTATATTGCCTTTGCTTTGAACGGTATATTATTCTTTTGAATCCGGTACCAACTGGCATCATTCCCCCTAAAACAACGTTCTCTTTCAGACCTTTCAACCAATCTATGCGACCCCGGAGAGCCGCTTTTGATAAAACTCTAGCAGTTTCTTGAAAACTTGCTTCAGATATGAAACTTTGAGTATTCAAAGATGTTTTTGTTATCCCCAATAATAGAACTCGATAGCAAATCGACTCTTCTAAGGAACGCCCAGCTCGTTCGGCCCGCAACAATCCAATTAGTTCACCGGGCAAAAAAACATTAGACATTCCATCTTCTGAAACCAAAACTTTTGATGTTATTTGACGCACAATAATTTCTATATGTCTATTATGAATGTGAACTCCCTGGGATCGATAAACTTTTTGAATTTGATTCACCAAAGAAATACGACTTTGCGCTATAGTTAGCTCAGCACTAATGAAGAATCCCCAAGGAATGCCAAGAATTCTTGTTATACGCCCATTCCAAGTATCCACTCTCTTTTCTAGGTTTATTGATATTGAATCAATCGAACGAACTTCTAATACCTGTTCTACTTTTGGAAGACCTTGTGTTATATCACCTGATCTCGATTTTTGATATATAAATGTAACTAATATATCTCCTTCAGAAAGTATTTCTCCATAATGGCCATGAACAGTTGTTCCAGGAGTCGCCAAATAAGGGTTAGCCGATCTTATTCCTACAGAATCCATTTGAACAGTTAGAATTTGACCCGATTTAAGGTGTGGTGCATTTTTCGTTTGAACTATACATACATTTTCGCAAATAAATTGACCAAGACTGATTATTGGAAATGTTTTTTTTTCACAAGAATTATGATGGAAAAAATGCCAATTCAAATAGAATGGATTTAAAAGGATGTTACTAGATAGATCAGGTTTATAAATTATCTCGTTGTCGTCTATTAAATAATATTTGAATACTTGAAAAGTTTCTTTTAATTTGTAAAGTTGCCCATTTTTATTTATCGAGATCTGATTATGAGTAATTAAAAGGTCAAAATAAAAATTGGCAACTTGAAGGGCTATTCCTAAAGGACCTAGCAAATTCTTAATTGGAATCAGAGGATCTCTTTGAATTGGATTCATTTCTTCTTTTATCCCATTGTAATATTTTCCATCGTGGAATGGTCGTATTTGAAAACAATTAGATGATGACAAAATTATCAAAGATCGGCATTTCTCATTTCTATTCAACAACATATGAATAGTTCCATGATTTTGACTAAGTGATTGTTGAACTTTTTCCCTCGGATCCATAGAAAAAAATGGATTTATGTTGGTCCAGTCCGACTCATTATCCAAGATAAATCTTGAACCGGGCGGATCATTCCTTTTTCTTATATATGAAATATGGGTTTTCACTAAGTTAATTTTTAAGAAATAGCTAACCAAACCATTTATACTTAGTTCAACAAAAGAAGCATGCCCTTTTTCGATAGACGAAAATTTTTTGTCTTGATCCCAATTTAAGACTAAACAAGTCCGAACTAATTGAATACTTGTATTAGAAATTCCCCGAATTGATTTTCCATTTCCCGAAAGAATATAATTAATAACTTGAAGTTCCAGATTATCTCTTTCTTGTAACATATCTTGGGAAAAAAATTGGATGAATTTGATTCTATCTGCTATTTCATATAAAATTACCGGTCGAACCAAAACAAAATACTTTTTTTTCGTAATTGTGATCCATTGGGCATAGATCCAATTTTTCATTTTTTTTTTTGATCCTTTTGAATTTTTTTTTACCGTTCTCGGTGGTATCAACATGGCATTGTGTCGGGATATCTTATCCATTTCTCCGGGAAAATAGATATTCCCGGAAAATATTTTTAATTGAATCTTTTTTTTTTTCTTCTCCAATCGGACCAATCCGCTTACTTGACTTCTTATATTTACAGTGATTGGTGTATCTACTTCAACGATACTATTGTTCCGTACCATTATGGAAGAAAATTCTGGTAAAATATACACTTCTTCGGGAATGAAAAAAAATTGATCTACTTTTTTAATTTGGTATTTTGTCTTAAATTCTTTAACTCCTGGATACTCGATTAAAAAATCCTCTTTTTTAAAAATGTAATTTATATCAAAAGTCCTATATTTAGTAATTCCCGAGCTCCGTGTTCGGTATTGAGGATCATCAAAATAAGCAAAAATACTATTTCTACGAAAAATACCATTGATTGGTATTTCAATCGAGATACTGGAAGCTAACATTAGTGCTTTGTCTCGTTCTTGAATCGATTGGATTTGAAATGGAATAATGAATCGATTTCTCCGCCTCTTTGCTAATAAATCCGTAGTATCGTGAAAAATAGCAGGATGTGTAAAATGACAATGATCTATACATATCATTTGATTAATTATTGAATAATCTGAAATCCTTCTTTCTTTTTTCTCAGAAGGATTGAAACGAAACCATTTATGTCTTACTTTATTATTACTTGCTAAATGGTTACAAATATCTATTTCTCCTGTAGAAAGATAATGAATATTCAATTGATCTTGATCTTTTCGGGTTGAAAAAGAGACTGAACCGGACCTGTCTGATTTTCCTGATAAAATCCATAAATGACTTGTTTTTGGTAAGATATGGACATTACTATATTTAAATTCTGATGCATGATACACATCGGTACTCCAATGCATTTCTCCTTCTAAGTCAGAATAAACATGTTTTCGAACTTTTTCTTTTAAATTCAAAGTGTATGTTCCTGCGAGAATCTCAGCAATCACTTGTTCTGATTTTACATATTGATTATTTTGAACTAATAGAAAACTTTTTGGTGGAATAGTCACATTATGTATAATGTCACCATTTTCAATACTAACATACAAGTCTATATAACATAGAAAGGCAGGATGCCCGTGACGTGTACGTGTAGGATGAACCAAATCCTCATTGAATTTAATTTTTCCATTATAAGGTGCTCGCACCTGTTCTGCAGTACCCCCTGTGAATACTCCGCCAGTATGAAAAGTTCTTAATGTTAATTGAGTGCCCGGTTCTCCAATGGATTGGCCCGCAATAATACCTACAGCTTCTCCTAATTCCACCAAGTGACCTTGAGTAGGACTTTGGCCATAACACAATCGACAGATCCAAGATGTATTCCTACAGGTAAAAGGAGTTCGTATAGATATTGGTTGTGTTTGAAAGGTTTTAAATCGATTGAAAAGTCCAATTCCAATATCTTGATTTCTAACGGCAATGCATCGTGAACCTCTGTATATATCGTCTGCTAATACACGACCAATTAATGTTTGTGTCCAACTACTTTCCGGCATCATTTCATTCTGGGTATTTACTGAAATTCCTCGAATGGTACCACAATCTGTTCGACGTATAACAATATGTTGAACCACTTCAACAAGTCTACGTGTAAGATATCCAGCATCTGATGTTCGTACAGCAGTATCTACAACCCCTTTACGAGCTCCGTAGCAAGAAATTATATATTCTGTTAAAGATAGCCCTTCGCGTAAATTGCTTTGAATAGGTAAATCAATCATTTGTCCTTGTGGATCCGACATTAATCCTCTCATACCTACTAATTGGTGTACTTGAGATGCATTTCCTCTAGCTCCCGAAAAGGACATTATATGGACTGGATTAAAGGGATCGGTCATTCTAAAATTAGGATTCATTTCTTGTCGAAAATATTCACTTGTAGCATACCATATCTCAATGGATTGGCGTAATTTTTCTACCGCATGTACATTCCCATAATGATGCTGTTTTTCCAAAATCAAATTTTGGTGTTCAGCATCTCGGACTAGCCATCCTTTAGAAGGTATTGTTAAAAGGTCATCAATTCCTAATGAAATGGATGTAGCCGTAGCTTGGCGGAATCCCAGAGTCTTGACTTGATCCAGGATATGTGATGTATATGCCATTCCGAAGTGATCTATTAATCTGCTAATAAGTCGTTTAATGGCAGTTCCACCTATGACTTTATTGTGAAACATTAGATTGGTCCGTTCTGCCATAAGTACCTCCCTATTCCACTCAGTGGAATTGATTCAGTTCAACAATGGGTTTGAGTCAATGATTGAAAAACTGCCTTTTCTTTATCTTGATTTGTGTACAAATTGAGAAATTGAAAAACTAGGATCCTAGTTAAATCATGAAGACCTGAATTTACACCGGTATCCTAAATTTTTTTATCTTAAATACAACCATCTATATGATTAGATATCATATGAATAGGCCCGGCAAAAACCTTGTACAGCTTCTTCGATTTCTCGATAAAAAGAAATATTACCTACATTGGTTCGAATGTATATAGAACGTATTTGTTTTTTTGTACTTCTTACTACTAGATAATGTCCATAAATTTCATAATAGGTGCCTAAAGATTCATAGTGAACTTCGATAGGAACTTCTCTTGACGAAAGAATACGTAGATCTAGTCGCCACCGGAGCCACAAAGGACTATCGAAGGTTATTCTTTTCTGTTGATAAGCTCCAATTGCATCATAGGAATTACAAAAAAAAGGTTCTTTTTTTTTCGTATACTTATAGTTATTTTTTGGAATTCTTTCATTTTTCAAATTTCTGCAATTCCGTGGATTATATCGATTTGAATAAATACCTCGACGATTCCCACTCGTTAATATGTAAAGTCCAATAAGCATATCTTGAGTTGGTACGGAAATTGGATCCGCGATAGCTGGAGACAAGAGGTTCGTATGAGAAAACATAAGTAAACGAGCTTCTGCTTGAGCTTCTAAAGATAAAGGCACATGAACAGCCATTTGATCGCCATCAAAGTCTGCATTGAATCCCTTACAAACTAATGGATGCAAACAAATAGCACGCCCCTCTACTAAAATGGGTTGGAATGCCTGTATACCTAATCTATGCAGAGTAGGTGCTCTATTTAGCAATACGGGATGTCCCTGCATAACTTCTTGAAGTATTTCCCATACAATCGGTTCTTTTTGCCGAATTTTACTCTTAGCAATTCCTATGTTCGAAGCAAAATGTTTTCGAATTAGACCACGAATTAGAAATGTCTGGAAAAGTTCTATTGCTATTTCGCCGGGCAATCCACATCTATGTAATGAAAGTGATGGACCTACGATAATGACAGAACGACCCGAATAATCAACCCGTTTCCCAAGTAGGGTCTCACGAAATCTTCCCTCTTTGCCCTCGATTATATCAGAAAATGATTTGTAAACCTTATTATGACCGTCCCTCATCGGTTGTCCGCGGATTCCATTATCAAGAAGTGTATCCACGGCTTCTTGTACCAATTTCTCTTGACATATTACTAATTCTCCTGGAGTAGATCTACTTGT